TTTGATTCCTTAAATTTTTTTTTTCCCGTTCCGGGTGGTATCAAGATACCGCTGTGCCAGGATATCTTTTCTGTCTCTCCAGGAAAATAGATATCCCCCGAAAATATTTTGAGTTCAATCTTTTTTTTTTTTTTCTCCACTCGGACCAATCCGCTTACTCGGCTTCTTATATTGAAAGTAATTCGCGTATCTACTCCAATGATACTATTGTTCCGTACCATTATGGAAGAAGCTCCGGGTAAGATATGCACTTCCTCGGGAATGAAAAAAAATCGATCTATTTTCATTTTGTATTTTGGCCGAAATTCTTTTGTTCTTCGATACTCAATCAAATCCTCTTTTTTGACGATAGAATCCGCCTCTATAGTCCCATATTTAGTAATTCCCGAACTCTTTCTTCTATATCGAGGATCGTCGAAATAAGCAAGAATACTATTTATACGGAAAAGACCATTTATGGGTATTTCAATCGAGATACCTGAACGGGGTATTAGTTCTTTTTCTTGTTCTTGATTCGATTGTAATGGAATGATGAATCTATTTCTTCGTCTCTTTGCCAATAAATCAGAATTCTCGTCAAGAATAGCGGGGTATATAAAATTACAATGACCCTTACATATGATTCGATCAGGTACTGAATAATCAAGAACCCCCCCCTCCTTTTTACCAGAAGGATCCGACCTAAACAATTTATGTCTCGCTTGATCATCAGTCACTGAAAGGTTAGAAATATATTTTCGTTCGACAGAAAGAGAATGAATATTTATTTGATCTTGATCCTTGTGGAGCGAAAAAGGGACTATACTGGATCTGTGCGGAACTCCTGATAATATCCACAAATGGCTTGTTTTTGGTAAGAGATGAACATTACCATATGTATATTCGGGTGCATGGTACACAGCGGTACTCCAGTGCATTTCTCCCTCTGAGTCAGAATAAATATGTTTTCGGACCCTCTCTTTAAAATTCAAGATGGATGCTTCGGCGCGAATCTCGGCAATGACTTGTTCTGATTCTACATATTGATCATTTTTAACTAAAATCAAACTTTTTTGGGGAATATTCACATTATGTAGAATATCTTGACCCTCAATAGTTACATATAGGTCTATATAACATAGAAAAGCTGGATAGCCGTGACGTGTACGTGTGGGATGAACCAAATGTTCATTGAATTTTATTTTTCCATTATCAGGAGCTCGTACATGTTCCGCCGTACCGCCTGTAAATACTCCACCGGTATGAAAAGTTCTTAATGTTAGTTGAGTCCCGGGTTCCCCAATAGATTGACCCGCAACAATACCTACCGCTTCTCCCAATTCGACCAGGTCGCCATGAGTGGGACTACGGCCATAACATAATCGACAGATCCAAGATGTACTCCTGCAAGTAAAGGGAGTTCTAATAGATATTGATTTTGCTCTAAAGGTTATGAATCGATTAACAAGTCCAATCCCAATATCTTGATTTCGAATGGCAACGCATCGTGAACCCATATATATATTGTCCGCTAATACACGACCAATTAATGTTTGGATAAAAATTCTTTCTGTTATCATCCCATTTTGAAGACTCACAGAAATACCTCGGATGGTGCCACAATCTGTTCTACGTACAACAATGTGTTGAACTACTTCAACAAGTCTGCGCGTGAGGTATCCAGCATCTGATGTTCGTACAGCAGTATCCACAACTCCTTTGCGAGCTCCGTAGCAGGAAATAATATATTCCGTTAAAGAGAGTCCTTCGCGTAAATTGCTTTGAATGGGTAAATCAATCATTTGTCCTTGAGGATCCGACATTAATCCTCTCATACCTACTAATTGATGGACCTGAGATGCATTTCCTCTAGCTCCCGAAAAAGACATTATATGGACTGGGTTAGAAGGATCAGTCATCCTAAAATTAGGATTCATTTGTTGTCGTAAATATTCACTTGTAGCATACCAGATCTCAATGGATTGACGTAATTTTTCTACCGCGTGTACATTCCCATAATGATGGTGTTTTTCCAAAATTAAACTTTGTTGTTCCGCATCTTGTACTAGCCACCCCTTGGAAGGTATTGTTAAAAGATCATCAATTCCTAATGAAATGGATGTAGTAGTGGCTTGCTGGAAACCCAGAGTCTTTACTTGATCCAGGACATGTGATGTATATGCCATTCCAAAGTGATCTATTAATCTGCGAATAAGTCGTTTCATGGCAGTTCCATCTATCGCTTTATTGTGAAAGACTAGATCGGCCCGTTCTGCCATAAGTACCTCGCTATTCAGTTGAGTAGGATTCGACAATGGATTTGAGTCAGTGATTCGAAGACTGCCTTTCCTCGATCTTGATTAGCGGAGAAATTCACGAATTAGAATACTAGTTGAGACGGGGAGACCCGAATCGAATTATCGCGGGTATCATAGAATTTTTTAGCTTAGGTACTATATGAGCAAGCCCGGCAAAACCCTTGTACGGCTTCTTCTATCTCTCGATAAAAAGAAATATGACC